ATATTCAAAAAAACAAAATTGTTTAGAGGCGAGGGCACAAAATCTCATCTATTTTTTTTTTAACTGACGCTTGTATCATAACACAGATATCCATTTAGCAAAATTTGGTATATTTGGTATAAGTGGCTTCCGCCGAAAATCTCCCAAAAATGCTATATTCTATCTATTTTCAAATAGACCCAACTCGGCGGATGGCTGAACTGTAAAGTTGGTGTATCTATATACATGTGGCTATCTTTAGTGAGATCATACGAAGGGTATGTTATTAGTTTAGATCTAACCAATTTAATGAATTACTCCTAAAGGTTCACATCAAACTAGTGCTAGTTGATGCGAGTTACTTCGGAAACAAACGGACTAAAGTCAAATTCATTTGGGGTATTCTCTCAATTCCAAAAAAAGCAACTGGATCAAGTATGAGTTGTCGATCAGAACATATATGGATAGAACCTATAACGGGGGCTCGAAAAACAAGTAATTTCTGCTGGGCTGTTATCCTTTTTTTAGGTTCATTAGGATTCTTGTTGGTTGGAACCTCGAGTTATCTTGGTAGAAATTTGATATCTTTATTTCCGTCTCAGGAAATAGTTTTTTTTCCGCAAGGAATTGTGATGTCTTTCTATGGGATCGCGGGTCTTTTTATTAGCTCCTATTTGTGGTGCACAATTTCGTGGAATGTAGGTAGTGGTTATGATCGATTTGATAGAAAAGATGGAATAGTGTGTATCTTTCGTTGGGGATTTCCTGGAAAAAATCGTCGGGTCTTCCTCCGATTTCTTATAAAAGATATTCAGTCCGTCAGAATAGAAGTGAAAGAGGGTCTTTTTGCTCGTCGTGTCCTTTATATGGATATCAGAGGCCAGGGAGCCATTCCATTGACTCGTACTGATGAGAATTTTACTCCACGGGAAATGGAACAAAAAGCTGCTGAATTGGCCTATTTCTTGCGTGTACCAATTGAAGTTTTTTAATAAATGAAGCCGAGAAATGAATGCTTTCTCAGCAGGAGAGCAAAAAAAGAAAGAATCCCCTTTTTCTATAACATAACTTATAACTTAATTGAGGTTTCTTCAAAACATTCATTCGAGTCAAAGCAGACATATATGGAATAATAATAAAATAAAATTTTTCCGGGCATTTATCGAAAGGAGATATGTGCTTCGAATTCGACCAATTGAAATATAGGTAAACAATTTTTTTTTTTTATTCATTCGAATTTTTCGTCTATTTCGGTATTTTTTTTCTAGATTCAAGGCCTAACCACGAAATCACAAATAAAAAAGAGTGAATAGATTCATAGGTTCGATAACTTGTAATAGAAGAGATGCATGAGAGAAATATTAGATTACATAGAGTCGACGAATGAGATGGGTTCATTAACAATTCACAGACGAAAAAATGGAAAAAAAGAAAGCATTCACTCCTCTTTTATATCTTGCATCTATAGTATTTTTGCCCTGGTGGATTTCTCTCTCATTTCAAAAAAGTCTGGAATCATGGGTTACTTATTGGTGGAATACTAGGCAATCCGAATTTTTTTTGAATGATATTGAAGAAAAGAGTATTCTAGAAAAATTCAGAGAATTGGAGGAACTCCTCTTCTTAGAGGAAATGATCAAGGAATACTCGGAGACACATCTACAAAACCTTCGTATAGGAATTCACAAAGAAACAATCCAATTAATCAAGATACACAACGAGGGTCGTATTCATACGATTTTGCACTTCTCGACAAATATAATCTGTTTCATTATTCTAAGCGGTTATTCTATTTTGGGTAATAAAGAACTTGTTATTCTTAACTCTTGGGCTCAGGAATTCCTATATAACTTAAGTGACACAATAAAAGCTTTTTCTCTTCTTTTATTAACTGATTTATGTATCGGATTTCATTCGCCCCATGGTTGGGAACTGCTGATTGGCTTTGTCTACAAGGATTTTGGATTTGTTCATAATGATCAAATAATATCTGGCCTTGTTTCCACTTTTCCAGTCATTCTAGATACAATTTTAAAATATTGGATTTTCCGTTATTTAAATCGCGTATCTCCGTCACTTGTAGTGATTTATCATTCAATGAATGACTGAAAAAATTATCTACCTAATCCAATTCCTATTAGAATGTTTCTTACTTTGCAGTTGTACAGAAGCAAAGCATTGAAAATCACTTTAGATTTCTACCCATCCCGGGGATTCATCCTATATTGCTATATATTAATCCAGTCAATTTATTCCAGTAAATAACAGAATCGTGGATAGGAAACTCCATTAGTAACCTACCCCAATTTATTGTAGAAATTTTCGGGATCAATGGTTGGACCATGCAAACTAGAAATACTTTTTCTTGGATAAAGGAACAGATTACTCGATCTATTTCCATATCGCTAATGATATATATAATAACTCGTACATCCATTTCAAATGCATATCCCATTTTTGCACAGCAGGGTTATGAAAATCCACGAGAAGCGACTGGACGTATTGTATGCGCCAATTGCCA